ACATCGGGTTTTGGAGACCCGCGTTCTACCGAACTGAACTAAGAGCGCTTTCTTATCAGAATTTTTTTGAACCCCAATACACCTTGCATGTATATATATAATATAGCGTTTCTAAACTAAAAATGAAAGAAAGATTAAGATTATGTATGTCCAATTTAATTGATCTCAATTTATTCCTCCTTACTGCTCATAGGAGAACTAAAGTAAAAGTATAGGTAGGGATGACAGGATTTGAACCCGTGACATTTTGTACCCAAAACAAACGCGCTACCAAGCTGCGCTACATCCCTTTCAATTGGTCTACAGTTTCATTGTAGAGAATCCCTGTCTTCTTTTCCATAGTGTTATTTCTTCTTTTTTTGGGGGGGCTCATGTCATATAACATATTGTATAACATATAATAAAATAATAAAAGACTTATCTATACCCATATGAGACGTTAAAAACAAAAAGAAGGAGGATTTTCAATGCGAGATCTAAAAACATATCTTTCCGTGGCACCAGTACTAAGTACTCTATGGTTCGGATCTTTAGCAGGTTTATTAATAGAGATCAATCGTTTATTCCCCGATGCGTTGACATTCCCCTTTTTTTAATTTTAGTTATTGATACGGGAAGGGGATTAGAGATACAATCAAATCAAATAGCTTTAACTAATTAATTTCTTTTTTTTTTTTTTTAAGACTAAATCTCAGCGAAAATCCCGGCTTAAATTTATATTCTAATAGAGTGAGAACGGGGATGGAAATGTGCTCCTAGGTCAACAGTATCATAAAAAATAGTTAAATAAGATACTGTACTGCAATTAGAAATATAGTTTGAAATAATTGTATTCCTTATTATTTACTATTTTTTGACTATTACTCTAGTGATTGCAACGAAATCTTTCATAATTCGATTTAGAGTTAGCAACTTCTATTTTTTCTTTGTTCCTTTCTTATTCGCTTCAGATTGAAAAAATGGAAGAGTTGAGCGAATCAAAAACCAAAGGGGGTTCATGGCCAAGAGTAAAGATGTCCGAGTAACGGTTATTTTGGAATGTACCAGTTGTGTCCGAAACGGGGTTAATAAAGAATCAACGGGCATTTCCAGATATATTTCCCAAAAGAATCGACACAATACGCCGAGTCGATTGGAATTGAAAAAATTCTGTCCCTATTGTTACAAACATACGGTTCATGGGGAGATAAAGAAATAGATCGAATGCAGGTCTGTTTGTCACTCTTCCAAGGAACATAAAAAATGACATATTATATATATAATATATATTTTAATATAACTAAAGTAAATCCTAATTTCTATTTCTTCTATTTCCGTATTTCTTCTATTTCAGTTGGATCTAAAAAAAAAAGAATTAGAACTCAGAAATAGGATTTTCAGGGATAAGGAACAAACAAACCATGGATAAATCCAAGCGACCCTTTCTTAAATCCAAACGATCTTCTCGTAGGCGTTTGCCCCCGATCCAATCGGGGGATCGAATTGATTATAGAAATATGAGTTTAATTAGTCGGTTTATTAGTGAACAAGGAAAAATTTTATCTAGACGCGTGAATAGATTGACCTTGAAACAACAACGATTAATTACTATTGCTATAAAACAAGCGCGCATTTTATCTTTGTTACCTTTTCTTAATAACGAGAAACAGTTTGAAAGAACCGAGTCGACCGCTAGAACTACTGGTTTTAGAACCAGAAATAAATAGGCTTACTCTTCAATCAAATCAAAATTCCAATATGCTATGAACTCAAACCCAGATGGATATTTTGTTCGAAAAATAATCAAATCTAAATTAAATTTTCGTGTTGTAATAAAAAAAAAAGAATCAAAGAATCGGGGAAGAATCAAAGTTTTTTTGTTTGAGCGCGTTAACTCATTTTGACGACTTTATCATCTTATCAATTTTTTCTTATACTAATTTATACTCTATCTTCCCGGAGTTCATTCTCCGGGGAATGTCATTTAAGTTTTTCGGTAAATTCCTTACAATCCTTTTCCTCTATGATCTCATTAGAAATCATATAAAGACAATTCCTATTTAATATAGCTATTTGTGCAAGTATTTTACGATTAAGAAGCAATTTACTCTTGTACAGATCATTTATAAATCGACTATAACTATAGGATACTTTATTTTCACGAATTACTGCATTTATCCGAGTGATCCACAAACGACGAAAATCCCTCTTTTGCCTATCTCTATCCCGATGAGCAGAAACCAAAGCTCTTATTTTCTGTTGAGTAATAGTTCGAGTAAGTCTTGAATGAGCCCCCCCAAAGCTTGATGCAAATAAACGGATTTTTGTTCGACGTTTACGAGCTACATATCCTCGTCTAATTCTGGTCATTGAATAAATGAAACTTTGATGAATAACTAATTGATTTCCGTTCTTTTAGTTATTATTTTCCCCTTTACTGGTCGATTAATAACAAAACAGATTCTTCCAATGTATAAAATAAAAATTCCAATGGCTTTGGCTACTATAACCTCCCCGACCACTATATATATATTTTTTTTTCATTGTAAACATAAAAATAAAATTTAAATGGATAAAGAAATAGTGGTTCCATCGTTTCTATGGTTACTTCTTAAACGGTGAGGTCCTTTCTATACACCGGAACCCCTTCCTGCATTTAATCAATATTCTTGGTAACTTGTACAGTTCACATCCTTTGGCTCTACCCATGAATTATATTATTTAGTAATAGGTCTTTCACAATGAGATCTAACCCATACAGTAACGGTATTTAATTATGAAAGTTAGCTAGGTAGCTGACCCTGTTAGTCCGTTTTTGCAAGAGTGGGAACATTATTTTTCTGCTTATATATTTCCCCCGCTTAATGGATAACTATTTCTTACCAAAGGGGAATTGCTTCTCATCTTAAATTCAGGTGATTGGATTTGCACCAATGGAAACCATAAATTGAATACACAGGGAGATAATGGATCTTTTTGATTTGTAGATAGTGGGTGGAATTCTTCCATTGTATCCTATCCTATTCATATTCTATTTCTATCCTATTCACTGGTCTTGATTGATCACTGATACTGGAAACATACAGTTTGTCTTTTTTTTGTGTCCCAGTCCTAGCTCATGATCTAAACGTGTCGCACATACACCCTAGTACATGTTCCTCGGCGCTGAGGACATCCCCGAAGAGCGGGGGATTTCGTGACATTTCTTATTGGCTGTCGTGTGTTTCTAATAAGTTGCTTAATGGTTGGCATGCTGTATCGTATACATAATAGGCTGGTTGAGATCGATCCTAACCGGATGATTATGAATCGCTTTTTTTTTAATCTATTTAATAGAATATTAAAATATTAAACCCGGATAAGAATATAAAGAAAATCGCAACACAACAATAGTAGGGATTTCAGCGAAATCCTTCATTCAACCGCTACAAGATCAACAATTCCATGAGCTTGGGCTTCTGTTGCTGACATAAAAACATCTCTTTCCAGATCTTCGGATACAACCCATAAGGGTTTGCCCGTTCTTTGTACATAAACCCTTGTGATGGTTTCGCGCAGTTTCAGTAGTTCTTCCGCTTCCAAGATAAATTCTCCCGTTTGTGCCTCAGAAAAAGAGGCTGCGGGTTGGTGAATCATTACCCTGATGATAAATAAATGGTTTCTCTATCTTGCAGGATGATGAGGTGCAAAAAAAAAAAAAAGAATTGAAGAACCGTACGGGCATTTTTTGTGCAGTGCATACGGCTCTCTAATGGAATTTACTTTCACCTTACAGCCGAAAATCTAGGATCTATCAGACGCAGATCGGTAAATGATCCAATTACCACCCTTCCTTTCGGGGGAGTTAAAAAATACTATGATGGTTCCGTTGCTTTATATATTTATTTCGTCTGTGATTCAGCAATCCCAAAGTTTTTTTGAGCTAAGGCAAAAAATGAATCTGTTCTATAAAAAATAAATATTGTTAAAACCCTTCCGGTGTGAAAACAAAAAAAAGTTTGTGACGCTTAAATGGACTACCCTAAGATAAAATCGGAATATCTTATTATCTCATACTACTCTTTCGATACATAATTTAATGTAAAAAAAAAAAAGAGAGTTTTATCATATCAAATTTGAAGTGCCATGCTATTATTACTTAATATTCCTGCTAAGGCATAGTATTTTTTTCTTTCAAATAAAAAACTCAATGGCGCCAAGCGTGAGGGAATGCTAGACGTTTGGTAATTTCTCCTCCGACCAGGATAAAGGATCCCATTGAAGCGGCCAATCCCATGCATATTGTATGTACATCTGGTCTTACAAATTGCATAGTATCGTAAATAGCTACTCCGGGTATTACCCATCCTCCGGGAGAATTTATAAACAAATAGAGATCTTTGGTATCATCCTCTATACTGAGATATACCATAAGACCAATAAGTTGATTTGAGATCTCACTATCAACCTCTTGGCCTAAAAAAAGCAATCTTTCTCGATAAAGTCGGTTGATTAGGATAAAAAACTATCCCTTAGGAACCGTACATGCACCTTTTGAGGCATACGGTTCAAAAAATAGCGGAAAAAAGATCAATGTATAAGATTCCAGCCCCTTTATTTTGGCTTAGAGTAGGTTCTATCTAACTTTTAACAAAGGAACCCTTTTTTTTCCATAAAAAAAAGATAAGTTTTTGCTCGTTTTCCTATAACCTATAATACGAAATTCATTAAACTTATCAAACACACTTCTCATTGATATATTGTTTCATCGAGATCCAATCCAAATTACGATGTAATTTTCTTGTTCCTGAAGGGGTCCCTTCCATTTTTTTAGGTTTATGCTCTACTCCAGGTAAAGATTTCCGCGATTTCTATTTGCACATATAGGATAAATGCTCCCAATACCACTTCTTTTTTTAATTCATTTGATGCCTTTCTTCCGTCAAATATTTGAGGTATTCAGCATATTATTCTATTCGATTAATTAACACTTTGAGATCACCCCTCTTTCTAATTTAATAATAAACTAATTTAATATTTAATAATAAAATCGTTTATGATACAAGTAGTACGCCGATCTATTACTAATTGGGTTTTTTCTAAACGGAGCCTGGATACTTCATTTTCTTGGTCCAACCAAGCCAACCATAAATAAGTTTTATTGAGAAATCTGGATCCCCCAAAAACGGATCTAATTGCACCTCACGCGCCAATTTAAAAATAAATTGATTGGGTGAAACAAGGGATATCTCAATCGAGGGAGAGAACGGGGAAATCCCATATGACCCAATATATCTGACAAGCCGCACTATACGTCAACCCAAGATGCATCTTCCTCTCCAGGACTTCGAAAAGGTACTTTTGGAACACCAATAGGCATTAACAAAAAATGAAGTACTATATTTCACTTTGATGTGGAAACGTAATAATGGGTTTAATTGTCTTCATAAAAATTGGCCGTTATTCATTTTAGCCATGGTCAGAAAGGAAGACAGAATTAATAAAGTAACTAAAATTATTCCAAATAGGTCTTTCGAATGATGACTAAGTATGGATGGATTCACTCATAGAAAATGGGCTCAACCCACCATTGCGTATTGGGGCTTATCGGGTATAGAATAGATCTGCTTCTCTTTGTTCCTACGAACAGAATTGTTTGATTATTGCCAGCAGAAGAGAACAAATATTATCTCCTGCTCGGAGAGAATCCACTGAAGGGGGGAGGTCCATAGTATCGTTTTTAAAATGCAATAAAGTTACATAGTCTTTATCTTTCTTTGATAAAAAGGGGTATTTCCATGGGTTTGCCTTGGTATCGTGTTCATACCGTTGTATTGAATGATCCCGGTCGGTTGATTGCTGTCCATATAATGCATACAGCTCTGGTTGCTGGTTGGGCCGGTTCAATGGCTCTATATGAATTAGCCGTTTTTGATCCTTCTGATCCCGTTCTTGATCCAATGTGGAGACAAGGTATGTTCGTTATACCCTTCATGACTCGTTTAGGAATAACTAATTCGTGGGGTGGTTGGAGTATCACAGGGGGGGCTGTAACGAATTCAGGCATTTGGAGTTACGAAGGTGTGGCCGGAGCGCATATTGTGTTTTCTGGCTTGTGCTTCTTAGCAGCTATTTGGCATTGGGTGTATTGGGATCTAGCAATATTTACTGATGAACGTACAGGAAAACCGTCTTTGGATTTGCCCAAGATTTTTGGAATTCATTTATTTCTTTCAGGGGTGGCTTGTTTTGGTTTTGGCGTATTTCATGTAACAGGTTTGTATGGCCCTGGAATATGGGTGTCCGATCCTTATGGACTAACTGGAAAAGTACAATCTGTAAATCCAGCGTGGGGTGTGGAAGGTTTTGATCCGTTTGTTTCGGGCGGAATAGCCTCTCATCATATTGCAGCGGGTACATTGGGCATATTAGCGGGCCTATTTCATCTTAGTGTTCGTCCGCCTCAACGTCTATACAAAGGATTACGTATGGGGAATATTGAAACCGTCCTTTCCAGTAGTATCGCTGCTGTCTTTTTTGCTGCTTTTGTAGTTGCTGGAACTATGTGGTATGGTTCAGCAACTACCCCCATCGAATTATTTGGTCCCACTCGTTATCAATGGGATCAGGGATACTTCCAGCAAGAAATATATAGAAGAGTTAGTGCTGGACTCGCTGAAAATCAAAGTTTCTCAGAAGCTTGGTCTAAAATTCCGGAAAAACTTGCTTTTTATGATTACATTGGGAATAATCCGGCAAAGGGGGGGTTATTCAGAGCGGGCTCAATGGACAACGGGGATGGAATAGCTGTTGGATGGTTAGGACACCCCATCTTTAGAGATAAAGAAGGGCGTGAACTTTTTGTACGTCGTATGCCTACCTTTTTCGAAACATTTCCAGTTGTTTTGGTAGATGGAGACGGAATTGTTAGAGCTGATGTTCCTTTTAGAAGGGCAGAATCAAAGTATAGTGTTGAACAAGTAGGTGTAACTGTTGAGTTCTACGGCGGCGAACTTAACGGGGTTAGTTATAGTGATCCTGCTACTGTTAAAAAATATGCTAGACGCGCTCAATTGGGTGAAATTTTTGAATTAGATCGTGCTACTTTGAAATCTGATGGTGTGTTTCGTAGCAGTCCGAGGGGTTGGTTTACTTTTGGACATGCTTCGTTTGCTTTGCTCTTTTTCTTCGGACACATTTGGCATGGTGCTCGAACCTTATTCAGAGATGTTTTTGCTGGTATTGACCCAGATTTGGATGCTCAAGTAGAATTTGGCGCATTCCAAAAACTTGGAGATCCAACTACAAAAAGACAAGTAGTCTGATATAATATAACATTGTTATCGCATCTTTCGAATCGACTTTTTTTCTTTGACTTTTGCTCTTTCTTTAGGTAGGAGATGATCCAAAATAAACAGGTATGGAAGCTATAATTGTAAACCACGATCGAATCTATGGAAGCATTGGTTTATACATTCCTTTTAGTCTCGACTCTAGGGATCATTTTTTTCGCTATCTTTTTTCGAGAACCCCCTAAAGTTC